TTTTCAATTGAATTTTTTGATTCTTGTAACTAGATTTTTATCTATCTCTTAAAAATTTTTTAAATTTAAACTTAGGGAAGTACTTTAGAAACATATGTATAAAAAAACATATTTTATTGAGTCCCTTCATGCCTACTATAACTAGTTATTTCGGTTTTCTACTAGCAGCTTTAACTATAACCTCGGTTCTATTTATTGGTCTAAGCAAAATACGACTTATTTGAAATTAATTAAATGAATATTTTTTTATAAAAAGGAGTTCTGTGGTATTTCATATGTTCGATAGTTCCCTACCAGGTTAACAATTTTGGTCATTGAGATTCATCGGCAATACAGATTAAGAGCTAGGAATAGCTAGTACCTCTCTTTTATCCCTTTAAAAAATGAAAATAAAAGAAAATTGAAATGATTGAAGTTTTTTTATTTGGAATCGTCTTAGGTCTAATTCCTATTACTTTGGCTGGATTATTCGTAACGGCTTATTTACAATACAGGCGTGGTGATCAGTTGGACTTTTGATTAATTAACATCTCCTTTTTTACTGACCTCCTTCTTGCTTTCATATGCGGGAGGTCTAATTCAGATTGCTGCTCAATTATTTGCGAACATTGGAATTTTGACACAATCTAATAAACAAGAATGAAATCACGCTCTGTAGGATTTGAACCTACGACATTGGGTTTTGGAGACCCACGTTCTACCGAACTGAACTAAGAGCGCTTTTCTTGTTTTTTCTAAAAAACGAAAAGGCTATAAACTATAAAGAGGACATTCTTTAACCCGAATATATTTTATACGTATATACTATGATATAGTATATCATAAATTTCAGAATTATATGTATGTCCTATTTTATTAAAAAAAGATAGATCTAAAATAGATCCCTCGTTACTGCTCTTCTGAGCAGTAATAGGTAGGGATGACAGGATTTGAACCCGTGACATTTTGTACCCAAAACAAACGCGCTACCAAGCTGCGCTACATCCCTTTCAATTGGTTTACAGTGTCATTGTAGAGAATTCCTGCCTTGTTTTCCACATCCTTCTTCTTTTTTATTATTATATCAAATTAATTTCTTATTTTTTTTTGTCTCATATCAGATAACAAACATATAATTAAAAATTACCTTTTTTACGAGAATTCTATCAATTAAAATTTTACATAAAAGGCCTTTCCATTTGAAAACGGAATCTATAAGATAGTTCTAGTAGACAATATTTCAATTCTAATTTTGAAAATGGGGGGTTACGTATACAATAACTTCTTAACTACATGTACATCTGTAGTTATATATATTACTATATATAATGTAATACAATTAAAGAAGAAAGAAGGAGGATTTCAAATGCGAGATCTAAAAACATACCTTTCCGTAGCGCCAGTACTAAGTACTCTATGGTTCGTTTCATTAGCAGGTTTATTAATAGAGATTAATCGTTTATTTCCAGATGCATTAACATTTCCCTTTTTTTAATTCTAGTTATTAACATCAGAAAGGGTGAAAAAATTAGAGATACAATCAACGATCTGGGACTAATTATCCCCCCCACCCTTTTTCTAATTTATTCTAAAAAAAAATTAGAAAAAAAGGGTGGGGGCGAAAGGTACGTGGGTTCAGGATTTATTAATAGAACGAAAAAAAGGTGTTGCTAGGGAAATAGTATCCTACGAGAAACTTAAAAAAAAACTGTACAAAGATTTTAAATATAGTTTTCAAAAAATCATTGTATTGCTTATTATTTTAATTTAATTACTAAATAATATTCATTGCAACAAAATATTTCCAATTTTTTTAGTTAACAGCTTCTATTTTTTTGGTTCTTGTTCTTTCTGGATCCTAAAAATAAAATAGAAGATCGGGGTGAATCATAAATCCAAAGGAGGTTTCATGGCCAAGGGTAAAGATGTTCGAGTAACAATTATTTTGGAATGTACCTGTTGTGTTCGAAATGATATTAAGAAAGAATCGGCGGGAATTTCCAGATATATTACTCAAAAGAATCGGCATAACACCCCTAGTCGATTGGAATTGAGAAAATTCTGTCCCTATTGTTATAAACATACAATTCACGGGGAAATAAAGAAATAGATAAAATTGAGTGCTTGTATGTCAACTGTTATTTTAAGAACAGGAATAATGATAGTATCTATAATATATATTACATATATATATAAATATAAACAAATAAATCAATATAAATAAATCTAATCCTATATTCTTAATTCTATTTCTATATAGAATATAAATAGAAATCGTTTTTATTTTGATCCGATCAAAATAGGATTTTAGAGATAAGGAATAAAAAAATTATGAATAAATCTAAGCGACTTTTTACTAAATCCAAGCGATCTTTTCGTAGGCGTTTGCCCCCGATCCAATCGGGGGATCGAATTGATTATAGAAACATGAGTTTAATTAGTCGATTTATTAGTGAACAAGGAAAAATATTATCTAGACGGGTGAATAGAGTGACTTTAAAACAACAACGATTAATTACTATTGCTATAAAACAAGCTCGTATTTTATCTTTATTACCTTTTCTTAATAATCAGAAACAATTTGAAAGAAGTGAGTCGACCCCTAGAACTACTAGCCTTAGAACCAGAAAAAAATAGACTTATTCTTCAATTGAATAACAATTCCAAACTGAAGGAATTAAAAAAGAGATTAATATTTTGTTCGAAAAATCCAATCAAGAATCAAAATTTGATTGTTACGTCTGTGTCTGTCATTAAAAAAAAAAAAAAAAAAAGAATCGTCGAAAAAAAAAAAAAATAAAAACTCTTTTTTTAGCGACTATATACCCTCATTTTGTTTTTTATAATACTAATTTCTACTCTACCTTCCCGAGCTCATTCTCCTTAGAACTCTATTTAAAATATTTTAGTGGGTTTCCTCCAACCCCCTTATTTTTTTATCTCATTCGAAATCGTATAAAGACAACTCCTATTTAATAGAGCTATTTGTGCAAGTATTTTCCGATTAAGAAGTAATTGCTTCTTGTACAGATTGTGTATGAATCGGTTATAACTATAGAATACCCCCGTTTTGTGAATTACGGCATTTATTCGAGTGATCCATAAACGCCGAAAATCTCTTTTTCTTTTACCCCTATCCCGATGAGCCGAAACTAAAGCTCTTATTCTCTGTTGAGTCATAGTTCGTGTAAGTCGTGAATGAGCCCCTCGAAAGCTGGATGCAAATAAACGAAGTTTTGTTCTGCGCCTCCGAGCTATATATCCGCGTTTAATTCTAGTCATTGAATAAATCAAACTTTGATGAATAACTAATTCTTTTTTAGTTATTCTTTTCCCCTTTACTAGTCTATTAATAACCACACGAATTATTCCAATGTATAAAAAAAATTCCTATGGCTTTTGCTACTCTAACCTTCCCCACCACTATTTTTTGCTAGGTATTTTCCTTTGCTTTGAAAGGAGAAATAGCCTTGATACTTAATATAAAAAATATAATAACTACAAAAACAAAAAGTAGTAAATATAAATGGATAAATAGTGGGTTCCATCGTTTATATGGTTACTTCTAAAACGGTGAGGTCCTCTCTATACACCGGAGCTCATTCTTTTAATTAATCAATACTATTGGTAACTTGTACAATTCACATTCTTTGGCTCTACCCCATGAATATTCCAGTAATAGGTCTTTCACAATGAGATCCACTTTATACAGTAACGGCATTTCATTTTAAAAATTGATTTGGTCGTTTACCCTGTTAGTCCGTTCTTTTCTTTCAAGAGTGGAATCTTTTTAATAAAAAAGTAATTTCCCCCGCTTAATGGATAACCATTTGTTATCACTGGGGGTTTTCTAAAAAATGGAGTTGATTGGATTTGCACCAATGTAAACCATAAGTTTCAGACACAATATTAAGATATGAGCGATCTAGCTTTTTTAAATAATGAATCGAGTTCCTACATTATATTTTATTCAAAGGTACTGATTCCTTGATATTAAAAAAAGAATTTACTTTTTGTGTCTCAGTCTACGATCTAAACGAGTCGCACATACACCCGAGTACATGTTCCTCGTCGCTGAGGGCATCCCCGAAGCGCTGGGGATTTCGTGACATTTCGGATTGGCTGTCTTGTATTTCTAATAAGTTGTTTAATGGTTGGCATACGTAATCATATAAATAATGGGCTGGTTTAGATTGGTTCTAACCGGCTAATTCTGAATTACTTCTCTTCAAGATTCTCTTCAATATAAAAAAAATATATTGAAGAGAATATGAAACTACACCTTTAATCTAAAAAGATATAAAATTATAAATTGTAGATTTGCATGAAATCGCTCCTATTTTTTATTGAACCGCTACAAGATCAACAATTCCATGAGCTTGGGCTTCTGTTGCTGACATAAAAACATCCCTTTCCATGTCTTCGGATACAACCCATATAGGTTTGCCCGTTCTTTGTACATAAACCCTTGTGATGGTTTCGCGAAGTTTTAGTAGTTCTTCCGCTTCCAAGATAAATTCTCCCGTTTGTGCCTCATAAAACGAACTAGCGGGTTGATGGATCATTACCCTGATGATATAATAGAAAAGGTTCTTATATTTCGCAGAACGAGGCGAGATAACAAAAAAAGCAGATAAATTTGAAAAACCGTACAGGCTTTTTTTGTGCAGTGCATACGGCTCCACAATGGAATTTACGTTTTTTTGACCTTTATTTTCGGCGAACGAAAACAAAATATAGGTTGTATTATACGCAGATCCATAAATGATCCAATTACCATCCTTCTTTTTTGTAGGAGTTAAAAAAATACTATGATGGTTCCGTTGCTTTATATATCATTTTTTTTATTCGTCTATGATTCAGCAATCCCAAAGTGTCTTTTGTAATATAAATTTTGTAAATAAGCTTCCGGTGTGAAAACAAAGTTTGTGACGCTGAGATGTGCCCGAATAGGTAAGATATCATTTGAAAAACCCCTTCCTTATCTCATACTACTCTTTCAATATATAATCTAATTTTATTTTTTTTAATCTCAAAAATTTCATATCGAATTCGAAGTGCCATGCTATTATTACTTAACTAATTCATATTTCCGGTGGCGAAGGCATAGTATTTTTTCTCTAAAATAAAAAACTCATTGGCGCCAAGCGTGAGGGAATGCTATACGTTTGGTAATTGCCCCTCCGACTAGGATAAAGGATGCTATTGAAGCGGCCAATCCCATGCATATTGTCTGTACATCGGGTCGCACAAATTGCATAGTATCATAAATAGCCATTCCAGATATTACCCATCCGCCAGGAGAGTTTATAAACAAATAAAGATCTTTGGTATCCTTTTCTATACTGAGATATATCATAAGACTAATAAGTTGATTCGAGATTTCGGTATCAACTTCTTGGCCTAAAAAAAATAATCTTTCTCGATAAAGTCGGTTGATTAGGATAAAATTTTATTCCTTAGGAGCCGTACAGGCACCTTTTGATGCATACGGTTCAATAAAAATTGTGAAAAAATCAATGTGTCGATTCCAACCCCCTTTTTTTCATAGAAGGCTTTTTTTTCTAACTTTTAAGGGAAGGGCTTGCTCCCTTTTTAAAAGTAAAAGAAAAAAGACGTTTTTGCCCCTTTTATTAGATATTATAATCCTATAATAAAACGATTGATTAAGCCTGTCAGACTAACTTGATTCATTGATATTTTTTTTTCATCGAGATTCAGTTGAAATGGCGATGGTTTTTTCTTGTTCCTGAACGGGCTTCTTACTTTTTTTATTCCATTTTTTAGGTTTATGCTCTACCCCCGAGTAAAAGGAAAAATTTGCCCGATTTTTATTTGCACATATAGGACAAATAAACCAAATACCGCGTCTTTTTTTTTTTGTACTACTCCTTTTTTTTTCAATTCATTTCTTTCACATGTCTTCTGTCAAATAGTCACTAAATTTTGAATTATATTTTTTGATTTGATCCACAGTTTTAGATCACCGAGTTTAAATTTTTTGTATTTTTTAATATAAATTTTTATCATAATTTTGCATATCATAACAAGTAGTAATTATAAAAATATTATATATTAATTATCAATTGGGTTTTTGCTAAACGGAGCCTGGATACTTCATTTTATTAGTCCGATCACGTAAACCATAAAAAATTTTGATAATCTAATATCAATCTAAATACTCCCTGCATTTAATTCCACTTTATTTTTTGCGCTTCGCGTTACAAATTTTTGATAATTAAATCAATCTTTTTGGGCGAAACAGAGGATATCTCGATCGAGGGAGAAAATGGGAAAATCCCATACAGCCCAATATATCTGACAAGTCGCACTATATGTCAACCCAAGATGTATCTCCTTCTCCAGGACTTCGAAAAGGTACTTTTGGAACGCCAATAGGCATGAAATGAAAAAAAAAAGAGAATGAAGTTCTCTATTTCACTTTGATGTGGAAACGTAAGACTGGGGTTTCATTTTTTAATAATATTATCTTATCCTTTTTTCCTACTTTATTAATCATATTTAAATTAATAATATTTAATACATTAAGTTGAATAAGCTAAAATAAAATATTAATCATATTTAAATTAATAATATTTAATACATAAGTTGAATAAGCTAAAATAAAATATTAATCATATTTAAATTAATAATATTTAATACATAAGTTGAATAAGCTAAAATAAAATATTAATCATATTTAAATTAATAATATTTAATACATAAGTTGAATAAGCTAAAATAAAATAAAAGTAAAGTAAGAGAGAATGAAAAAAATAAAGGAAATTTTTTACGAACGGGCTTCTGAATGATGAACAACAATAGCTATCTTGGTTCATATAAAATAGGATTCACCCCCATTGCGTATTGGTACTTATCGGATATAGAATAGATCCGCTTCCCTTTTTTTCCTATGAATCAAATTGTTCCATTATTACTAACAGAATAGAACAAATATTAATCCTTTCTCCGAAATAATTACCTAAAAAAGGGGGGGTCCGTAGCGTAGTTTTTTCCAATGCAATAAAGTTACATAGTGTCTATTTTTCGTTGATAAAGGGGTATTTCCATGGGTTTGCCTTGGTATCGTGTTCATACTGTTGTATTGAATGATCCCGGTCGTTTGCTTTCTGTTCATATAATGCATACCGCTCTGGTTGCTGGTTGGGCCGGTTCGATGGCTCTATATGAATTAGCTGTTTTTGATCCCTCCGACCCTGTTCTTGATCCAATGTGGAGACAAGGTATGTTCGTTATACCTTTCATGACTCGTTTAGGAATAACCAACTCATGGGGCGGTTGGAATATTACAGGAGGGACTATAACGAACCCCGGTCTTTGGAGTTACGAAGGGGTAGCCGCAGCACATATCGTGTTTTCTGGCTTATGCTTCTTGGCAGCTATTTGGCATTGGGTATATTGGGATCTAGAAATTTTTTGTGATGAACGTACAGGAAAACCTTCTTTGGATTTGCCTAAGATTTTTGGAATTCATTTATTTCTTTCAGGAGTGGCTTGCTTTGGTTTTGGCGCATTTCATGTAACAGGATTATTTGGTCCTGGAATATGGGTATCCGACCCTTATGGACTAACCGGAAAGGTCCAACCCGTAAATCCGGCGTGGGGCGTGGAGGGTTTTGACCCTTTTGTTCCGGGAGGAATAGCCTCTCATCATATTGCAGCAGGGACGTTGGGTATATTAGCGGGCTTATTCCATCTTAGTGTTCGTCCACCTCAACGTCTATACAAAGGATTACGTATGGGTAATATTGAAACCGTCCTTTCCAGTAGTATTGCTGCTGTCTTTTTTGCAGCTTTTGTTGTTGCTGGAACTATGTGGTATGGTTCTGCAACTACTCCCATAGAATTATTTGGTCCTACTCGTTATCAATGGGATCAGGGATACTTTCAACAAGAAATATATCGAAGAGTTAGTGCTGGACTATCTGAAAATCAAAGTTTATCAGAAGCTTGGGCTAAAATTCCTGAAAAATTAGCTTTTTATGATTATATTGGTAATAATCCAGCAAAGGGGGGATTATTCCGAGCGGGTTCAATGGACAATGGGGATGGAATAGCTGTTGGATGGCTAGGACACCCCGTCTTTAGAAATAAAGAAGGGCGTGAACTTTTTGTACGCCGTATGCCTACTTTTTTTGAAACTTTTCCGGTTGTTTTGGTAGACGGAGACGGAATTGTTAGAGCCGACGTCCCATTTAGAAGGGCAGAGTCTAAATATAGTGTCGAACAAGTAGGTGTAACTGTTGAGTTTTATGGTGGTGAACTCAATGGAGTTAGTTATAGTGATCCCGCAACTGTGAAAAAATATGCTAGACGGGCTCAATTGGGTGAGATTTTTGAATTAGATCGTGCTACTTTGAAATCCGATGGTGTTTTTCGTAGCAGTCCAAGAGGTTGGTTTACTTTTGGGCATGCTTCGTTTGCTCTACTTTTCTTCTTTGGACACATTTGGCATGGTTCTAGAACCCTTTTCAGAGATGTTTTTGCTGGTATTGATCCAGATTTGGATGCTCAAGTAGAATTTGGGGCATTCCAAAAACTTGGAGATCCAACTACAAAAAGACAAACAGTCTGATGCAACATTGCTTTTTTTCTTATAGTTTCTGTTTGCGATTTTATTTAATTTAGGTAGGGTACTGTAGAAATCTTGATTTAAATCGCTGCCGTTTCTTTTGCTCTTTCTTTATCCGTAGGGATACTCCCAAGTAAACAAAAACAAAACAGGTATGAAAGCTATAATTGTAAACCACAATCAAATTTATGGAAGCATTGGTTTATACATTTCTCTTAGTATCGACTTTAGGGATAATTTTTTTCGCTATCTTTTTTCGGGAACCACCTACAATTTCAACTAAAAAATGAAATAAATTTTCATTATCTTTATTGACGTAATCAGCCTCCAAATATTTGGAGGCTGATTACGTCAACTAGTCCCCGTGTTCCTCGAATGGATCTCTTAGTTGTTGAGAGGGTTGCCCAAAGGCAGTATATAGAGCATACCCAGTAAAACTTACAAGTAACCCAGATATAAAGATGGCGACTAGGGTTGCTGTTTCCATTATTATAGAATAGTATTGAAAGATCACAATGGATCTATGATAAGATCGTTTATTTACAACGGAATGGTATACAAAGTCAACAGATCATAATGAATACAAAATAAGATTTATGGCTACACAAACTGTTGAAGATAGTTCTAAATCAGGTCCAAGAAGCACTACTGTAGGGAAGTTATTGAAACCATTGAATTCCGAATATGGTAAAGTAGCTCCTGGATGGGGAACGACCCCTTTGATGGGTGTTGCAATGGCTCTATTTGCGATATTCCTATCTATTATTTTGGAGATTTATAATTCTTCTGTTCTACTGGATGGAATTTCAGTGAATTAGACTGAGAAGAATCTTGAAGTCCTAGCTTTTAGTTCGATATAAAAAAGTAAATTATGTAGGTCTAAAAATTTTAGCCTATTCTACTTTGGTAGTTCGACCGCGAAATCTTTTTCTGAATTGTATATTTCCGGAATATGAGTGTGTGACTTGTTAGAATTGACCCTATGGTATAGTACAGAGAGTGGGGTCTGTCATCTTTATCAAGATGGTTTTACTTCGTCGGATATTCATTCGAGTATCTGGAGCACGAAATAGATCAAATAGATCAGAAAGCATTCGAACTATGATTCATACTTAATACTCAGACCTCGTAGCCGGACTTCTTTCCGTTCTATCTTATAAACTTTAATAAATCAAAATTTTTTTCTATTTTTAATAAACTCTTATTTGGATCAAAGGACAAGCGCTTCTTTGTATTTTATGTTTTTAGTCATTATAGCTATTTTTTGATTGAATAAGTGATGATCCAACGGTTCTCACTCAGTGAACTTTGGACTTTGAAGGTTTCATTGAATTATCGTGGTTCTCGTATGAATCTGAGGTTTCAATTGATTAGTTAAGTAGGGTCTTAACAAGAGAATTCCTATCAATAATAAAGAAAACAAGAAAA